AGTTATATCACCAGATCTTGATTTTTCATATATAAATGTAACTAATGTATCTCCTTCGTAAATGATTTCCCCATAATGTCCATGAACAGTTGCTCCTGGAGTAGCCAAATAAGGCTTAGCTGATCGTATTACCACAGAATCAACTTGAAGAATTAGAACTTGACCCGATTTTAAATGGGGTCCTTTTTTGGCTATACATACATTTTCACAAAGAAACTGCCCAAGACTAACGATTGTAGATGTCTCTTCACAATAATTGTAATGGAGAAAATACCAATTCAAATTTAATGGATTCAAAATGATGTTACTGCAGGAATAGGGATTATAAATTTTACCATTTTCATCCAGTAAATAATATTTAAGTATTTGAAAAATCTGTTTTAAATTATCAAGTTGGAAATAGTTAGTTACCAAGATCTGATTATGGGTTATTAAATGGGAAAATAAATCAAAATTAGAAATTGGAAAGCCTGTTCCTAAGGGGCCCAACAAATTCCTAATTGGAATTCGGGGGTCTTTTTTGATTAATTCTTTTAGAATATTGGGAGATTTTACATCGTTGAATGGGCCTATTCGAGAACAATTGGATGATGACAAAATTATCAAAGACTGAGATTCCTTATTTCGATTCAATAACGTATGAATAGTTCCTTGATTTGGATTAAGGGATTCTTGAATCCTTGCCTTGGAATAGGAATAAATGGAAGAAAATGGATTGACATTAGCGCGATCTGATCCATTCTCAGAGATCAATCCTGAACCCGATAGATCGTTCCTTTTTCCGGTATACGAAATAGGTGACTTTGCTAAGTCGATTCTTAGAAAATCTCTAATCAAACCATTTGTCCTTATTTCAACAAAGGAAGCACAGGCCTTTTCAATCTTTTTGTCTTGGTCCCAATTCAACACTAAACAAGTCCGAACTAATTGAATACTTGTGTCCCAAATTTCAAGAATTGGGTCGTAATAAAGGATATAATTGACAACTCGAAGTTGTAGATTATCACTTTCCTGCAAGAGATCCGGCGGGAAAAGTCTTCCTAAATTTATACCATCCGTTTTTTTATATGGGACTACGGGTTGAACCAAAACAAAATATTTTTTTTCATACCTGGAAAGTTTGATTCGTTGGATATATAGCCAATTTTTTAATTTTTTGTATTCTTTGGAATTTTGTTTTCCCCCTCCTGGTGGTATCAATCGGAATGCCTCATTTGTCTTTCCAGGAAAATGGATATCTCCAGAAAATATTATCAGTTTAATTTTTTCTGCTTTTTTCTTCACTCGGACCAATCCGCCTACCCGACTTCTTCTATTTAAAGTGATTTGTGTATCTACCCCAATAATACTATTGTGCCGTACCATTATGGAAGAAGATTCGGACAAAATGTGGACTTCCATGGGAATAAAAAAAAAGGGATTTACTTCCTTTTGGTATTTTGGCCAAAATACCTTGACTCCTCGATACTCAATCAAATCCTCTTCGTTGACGATTGAATTAAGTTCTCTGGTCTCATATTTAGTAAGTCCCGAGCTCTTTCTGATATAGCGAGGATCATCGAAATAAGCAAGAATACTATTTCTACGGAGAATACCATTTCTGGGGATTTCAATTGAGATACCTGAAGAAGGTATTAGTTGGTTCTCGCCTTCTTGAATTGATTCGAGTGGGATGATGACTCTATTTCTTCGCCTCTTTGCCAATAAATAAGAATTCCCCTCGAGAATGGCCGGATATCTAAGATTACAACGACCAATACATGTCATTCGATTAAGTTCTGAATAATCAGGAATCCTATCTCCTTTTTGATTTTTACCAGAAAAATACGAACTAAAAAATTTGTGTCTCACTTGATTATTAGTTACTGAGGGGTTAGAAATATATCTTCGCTTAACAGAAAGAGAATAAGCGTTCATTTGATCTTGATCCTTGTGGATCGAACAGGGGCCTAGACTGGATTTCCAGGGCTCCCCTAATAATATCCATAAATGACTTGTTTTTGGTAAGAGATGAATATTACCATATGTGAATTCGGGTGCATGGTACACATCGGTATTCCAATGCATTTCACCTTCTGAGTCAGAATAAATATGTTTTCGAACCTTCTCTTTCAAATTCAAAGTGGATGTTCTCGCGCGAATCTCAGCAATGATTTGTTCTGATTCTACATATTGATCGTTTTGAACTAAGAGAAAACTTTTGGGCGGAATACACACATTGTGTATAATATCTTCACTCTCAATAGTTACATACAAGTCTCTAGAACATAGAAAAGCAGGATGTCCATGACGTGTACGTGTCGGATGAACCAAATCCTCATTGAATTTTATTTTTCCATTAGAAGGGGCTCGCACGTGTTCTGCAGTGCCCCCTGTGAATACCCCGCCGGTATGAAAAGTTCTTAATGTTAATTGAGTGCCCGGTTCTCCAATCGATTGACCTGCAATAATACCTACAGCTTCTCCCAATTCGACCAGGTCATCATGAGCTGGACTCCGGCCATAACATAATTGACAAATCCAAGATGTACTCCTACAAGTAAAGGGGGTTCGAATAGAGATGGGTTGTACTCTAAAAGTTATGAATCTATTGACAAGCCCAACCCCAATATCTTGATTTCTAGTAGCAATGCATCGCGAACCTATATATATATGATCTGCTAATACACGCCCAATTAATGTTTGGATAAAAATCCTGTCCGCCATCATTCCATTTCGAGGACTTACAGAAATACCTCGGACGGTGCCACAATCTGTTCGACGTACAACAATGTGTTGAACTACTTCAACAAGTCTGCGCGTGAGATATCCTGCATCTGATGTTCGAATAGCGGTATCCACAACTCCTTTACGGGCTCCGTAGCAAGAAATAATATATTCTGTTAAAGAGAGTCCTTCACGTAAATTGCTTTGAATGGGTAAATCAATCATTTGTCCTTGGGGATCCGACATTAATCCTCTCATACCTACTAATTGATGTACCTGAGAGGCATTTCCTCTGGCTCCCGAAAAAGACATTATATGCACTGGATTAAAAGGATCGGTCATCCGAAAATTCGGATTCATTTCTTGTCGCAAATATTCACTTGTGGCATACCAGATCTCGATCGATTGACGTAATTTTTCTACCGCGTGTACATTCCCATAATGATGGTGTTTTTCCAAAATAAAACTTTGTTGTTCAGCGTCTTGAACTAGCCATCTTTTAGAAGGTATTGTTAAAAGATCATCAATTCCTAATGAAATGGATGCGGCGGTAGCTTGTCGGAAACCCAGAGTCTTTACTTGATCCAGGATATGTGATGTATATCCTATTCCATAGTGATCAATAAATCGACTAATAAGTCGTTTCATGGCAGTTCCGTCTATCACTTTATTGTGAAAGACCTGAGTGGGTCGTTCTGCCATCAGTACCTCCATATTGCGCTGAGTAGAATTTGACAATGGGTTTGAGTCAGTGATTGGAAAACTTCCTTTTATAGATCTTGATTCATGTAGAAATTCCGCAATTCTAGTCCTAGTTAACCCGGTGAGACTCGAATTCCCGCTGGTAGCATAGAATTACAACAGCCCTGCCAAAACCCTTGTATGGCTTCTTCTATTTCTCGATAAAGAGAAATATGACCAAGAGTGGTTCGAATATATATATAAAGAATTTCTTTTTTTATACTTCTTACTATTAGATAGTGTCCATAAATCTCATAATAGGTCCCCAAAGATTCATAGTGAATTTCGATGGGAGTTTCTCTTGCAGCAATAACGCGTTGATCTAGTCGCCACCGCAGCCACAAAGGACTACCTAAATTGATTCGTTTTTGCCGATAAGCTCCAATTGCATCATAGGCATTACAAAAAAAGGGTTCTTTTATTTTTGTATACTTATTATCTTCATTTTGATAGTTTCTGCGATTACATGGATTATACCTATTTACACAAATACCCCGACGATTTCCACTCGTTAAGACATAGAGTCCACTAAGCATATCTTGAGTTGGTGCAGAAATGGGATCTCCAATAGTTGGAGACAAAAGATTCATATGAGAAAACATAAGTAAACGTGCCTCCGCTTGAGCTTCCAAAGATAAAGGCACATGAACAGCCATTTGATCCCCGTCAAAGTCTGCATTGAAGCCCTTACAAACTAATGGATGTAAACAAATAGCACGCCCCTCCACTAAAATAGGGAGGAATGCCTGTATGCCTAATCTATGCAGAGTAGGCGCTCTATTCAACAATACAGGATGGTCATCCAGAATTTCCTGAAGTATTTCCCATACAATCGGTTTTTTTTTCCGAATTTGACTCTTAGCAACTCCGATGTTCGAAGCAATATTTTTTCTAATTAGGTCGCGAATTACAAATGCCTGGAAAAGTTCTATTGCTATTTCCCGAGGCAATCCACATCGATGTAATGAAAGTGAAGGGCCGACGACAATGACTGACCGTCCTGAATAATCGACCCGTTTACCAAGCAGAGTCTCGCGAACTCTTCCTTCTTTGCCTTCAATTACATCTGAAAGCGACTTGTAAACTCTATTATGATCATCCCTCATTGGTTGTCCACAAATTCCATTATCAAGAAGTGCATCCACGGCTTCTTGTAGCAATTTTTCCTGAGATATTATTAATTCTTCTGGCGTAGCTATACTTGTTGTTAATAGATCTGTAAGAGTATTATTCCGATAGATAATTCTTCTATAGATTTCATTAATATCCGAGGTCACTAGTTTATCCTCATCTATATGATAGATTGGTCTCAACTCAGGAGGAAGAACTGGTAATAGACACAAAACCATCCATTTTGGTTCTATATTTGTTCGAATAAAATGCTTAGCCAATTCCATGCGTCTAAGCAAAAAATCTTTTCTTCTTCCAACTTTCCGATCTTCCCATTCATTCCCTGTGGGTTCCTCTTCCTCCAATTCTTTCCATTCTACCAATGAAGAATCTATAATAATTCGTAAATCTAGATTGGCTAATTGTTGTCTGATAGAGCCTCC